GAAGCAAACAAGTAGTTAATTTATCGGAATCAAAGTAAAAATAAGAAGAATAGAGTTTTCTTTGGTGACATAAGATCTAATTATAGAAAGAATCAAAAGTTGCGGATAATTCGTTTTTTTTACCTATATTACTGATTAGTAATTAAGAAGCCTCTATCAACAAGATAAAAGAGCGAATTCTTTAGGCAAATAAAACGAATTTAATCTTCCCTTCTTACGTATGTATCTATAATTCAAATATAGAAAAGAAAATATAGAGTTTTGTATCTTTATCTTTCTATATATTCCGCGAATTCCCATTTTGACTAAAAATCCCTGTTGGATCGGATTCTAACGAATCTTTCGGTAATTTGTAAGAAACTCTGTCTTTATCAAATTTAAAGACAAGAACAAAAGAAAAGAAGAATAATAATAAAGTCGATTATCATACATATCTTTCATGTAGAAAGATGAATAAGTCCATTTATTTAGTTCTACATTCCTTGCACTTATTATATATACTCACTTAGATATATACTAATTAAATTAATAATAATGAATTATATATGAATTAATAAGAATTCTAATTCAAAATTAGAATTCTTATAAGATATCTTTATAACAATAACAGGTACAAATATTAAATCGAGGTACCCAGTCTATGACAACGTTCAACTTTCCCTCTATTTTTGTGCCTTTAGTGGGCCTAGTATTGCCGGCAATTGCAATGGTTTTTTTATCTCTTCATGTTCAAAAAAACAAGATTGTTTAGATCCGATGGAATCAAATCTCATCTTTTTTTTTTTTTCAAAATGGAGACTTGTATCATAACACAGATATCTATTTAGTGGAATATAGTATAACATGTGGCTTCCGCCGAACATAAATGAAAGAGCTCTTATGCATGCAGAAACATGATATATGGGTAAATGAATTCTAGCTATTTGAAAATAGATCGGGATCGTCGGATGTCTGAAATGGAAAGTCAATGTGTCTATATGTATGTTTATATCTAGAGTGGAATCATCTGAAGGGGATGTTATTATTTTAGATCTAACCAATTTGATGAATGACTCCTAAAGGTTCACATCAAAATAGTGCTAGTTGATGAGAGTTATTTCGGAAACAAAAAGAGTAATAAAGTCAAATTCATTTGGGTTATTCTCTCAATTCCAATAAAATGCAACCGGATCAAGTATGAGTTGGCGATCAGAACGTATATGGATAGAACTTATAACGGGATCTCGAAAAACAAGTAATTTCTGCTGGGCCTTTATCCTTTTTTTAGGTTCATTAGGATTCTTATTGGTTGGAACTTCCAGTTATCTTGGTAGAAATTTGATATCTTTCTTTCCGTCTCAGCAAATCATTTTTTTTCCACAAGGGATCGTGATGTCTTTCTATGGGATCGCGGGTCTCTTTATTAGTTCCTATTTGTGGTGCACAATTTCATGGAATGTAGGTAGTGGTTATGACCGATTCGATAGAAAAGAAGGAATAGTATGTATTTTTCGTTGGGGATTTCCTGGAAAAAACCGTCGCATCTTACTCCGATTCCTTATAAAAGATATTCAGTCCGTCAGAATAGAAGTTAAAAAGGGTGTTTATGCTCGTCGTGTCCTTTATATGGAAATCAGAGGCCAAGGGGCTATTCCCTTGACTCGTACTGATGAGAATTTGACTCCACGAGAAATTGAACAAAAAGCTGCTGAATTGGCCTATTTCTTGCGTGTACCAATTGAAGTATTTTGAGAAATGAACTGAAGAATGAATGCTTTCTCGGCAGGAGGGAAAAACTCAAGAATCCTTTCTATAACATAACTTAACTGAAGTTTCTTCAGAACGCTCATTCGAGCCAAAGCAGACGTATACGGAACAACCATAAAATGAAACTCTTTTTGTAGACAAAAAGGGTCTTTTATGTGTATGGAAATCCACTCAACTCAATTCAGTAACAAAACAAGTAACAAATCGAAATAATAGATTCATCCCATATATCAAAATATTTCAAAATAAAAGAAATTTATCTTTCGATTTGAAGTCTAATATTTGTTGGAATTGATACTTTAGATCCAGCATATCTTGTAAATTATTTTTTTTTGTCAATCGGCGTTTCTTTTTATCCTTTCTTTTGTGCTCGTTAATGACCAAACAATTGGATCTCTTAGAATGATAACTATCCAATTGTTTGGCTACTCATTTTTGATCATCACAATATTCTTCAGAAATTTTTCTCAATTATTCTATTCTTGGACTATGGGCAGTCGGTGAAATTTTTTCGAAATATTTGATATTTTGATAGAATGATAGAAAAGGGTTTCACAATCTGACTAATATTCATTACTTGAAGTGGTTTTTTCGGGCATTTATCGAAAGGAGACACTTGCTTCGAATTTGACCAATTGAGATATCTGGAAACAATATTTTTTTTTCTTCATTCGAAATTCGAAGTGGATTCTTATTCTATTTCTGTATTATTTCTAGATTCAAGGACTAACCACAGAATCACAAATAAAAAACA